ATTCGCTCAAGAAAAGCGAAACGTGTAGTAATTTTTACTGGTAACAAGCAAGAAACTGATCCTAATACTAATAAGTATATTAATACACCCGATCAAACAGACGAAGTATCTTTGATGCGCTATTCACAACAATCAGATTTTCGACGAGGTATAATCAAAGGTTCTATGCGGGCTCAAAGGCGTAAAATAGTAATTTGGAAAGTGTTTCAAGCAAACGCGCATGCCCCTCTTTTTTTTAACAGAATGCAAAAACCCCCTCTTTTTTCTTTTGATATCTCCGGGTTGATTAAACAAATTTTTAAAAATGGGATAGGAAAAAGGAAAGTATTCAAAAATGTAGAGTATACAGAAGAGCAAACAAAAAGAAAAGAAAAAAACGAGGAGAACAAAAGAAAGGAGAAAGCACGAATAGAGATAGGAGAGACCTGGGATAGCATAACATTTACACAAGTAATAAGAGGTTGCATGTTAGTAACTCAATCCATTTTTAGAAAATATATTCTATTCCCTTTATTGATAATCGCGAAAAATATTGTACGTATATTCCTATTGCAACTTCCTGAATGGTCTGAGGATTTACAGGACTGGAATAGAGAGATTTATATTAAATGTACTTATAATGGTGTTCCATTATCAGAAACAGAATTTCCGAAAAATTGGTTGACAGAAGGTATTCAGATAAAAATATTATTTCCTTTCTGTCTAAAACCTTGGCACAAACCGCAACTACGATACTCTCAGAAAGATTTAATGAAAAAAAAAAAAGAAAAAGATGATTTTTGTTTTTTAACAGTTTGGGGAATAGAAGCTGAATTTCCTTTTGGTTCACCCCGAAAGCGACCTTCCTTTTTTAAACCAATTTTCAAAGAATTCGAAAAACAAATTGGAAAATTAAAAAAGAAGTATTTTCTAGTTCTAATAGTTTTCAAAGGAAAAACAAAATCACTTCGAAAAGCTTCAAAAGAAACAAAAAAATGGATTATCAAAAGTGTTAGTTTTATAAAAAAAAAAATAAAAAAACTTTCAAAAGTAAATCAAATTCTATTTTTTCAATTAAGAGAAGTATATGAATCGAGTGCAAATAAAGGAGAAAAAGATTCCATAATCAGCAATCAAATAATTCACAAATCCATTAGTCAAATTGCATCTGCATCTACCAATAGGTCAAATTATTCATTGACAGAAAAAAAGATGAAGGATCTGACTGATAGAACAAGTAAAATTCGAAATCAAATAGAAAGAATTAGAAAAGATAAGAAAAAAGTAACTACAAGAATAAATAATATTAGTCCTAACAAAACAAGTTATAATGCTAAAAGATTAGCAAAATGGAAAATATTAAAAAGAAGAAATGCTCGATTAATCTCTAAATTATCCCCCTTTTTTAACTTCTTCATTGAAAGAATATACACATATATGTTTTTATCTATCATTAATATTCCCAGAATGAATATAGAACTTTTTCTTAAATCAACAAAAAAAATTATTGAGAAATTCATTTACAATAATGAAAGAAAGCAAGAAAATATTAATAAAAAAAATAAAAATCCAATTCCGTTTCTATCAACTATAAAAAAGCCACTTGATAGTATTAGAAAAAAAAATTCACATTATTTTAATGACTTATCCTACATGTCACAAGCATATGTATTTTACAAATTATCAAAAATCCAAGTTAGTAACTCGTCTCAATTAAGATCTATTCTTCAATATCAAGGAATCCGTTTTTTTATTAAGCCTGAAATAAAGGATTCTTTTGAAATAGAAGAGATGTTTCATTCGAAATTAGGAGTTTCGGGTTCTAAAATGAATCAATGGAAAGGATGGTTGAAAAGCTATAATCAATACGATTTATCTCATATGAGATGGTCTAGATTAATATCAGAAAAGTGGCGAAATAGAGTTCACCACTGTCGTATGACGAAAAAGGAAAATTTAAGCAAATGGCATTCATATGAAAAAAACGAATTAATTGATTCCAAAAAACAACAAAAAATTGAAGTCTATTCATTAGCGAATAAATCGAATAAAAAAGATAATTTTCAAAAATACTATAGATATTATCTTTTATCATATAAATTTTTGAATTATGATTATGAAAATAAAACAGAATGCTTTTTTTCTAGATCTACGTTTCAAGGAAATAAGAACCAAGAGATTTCTTATAACACACACAAAGACACCCTTTTTGATATGCTGAGGAGTATTTCTATCAATAATTTTCTAGGAAAGTTAGATATTTTACCTATGGAAAAAACTGCGGATAGAAAATATTTTGATTGGAAAATTATCAATTTTTCTCTTATACAAAGGGTAAATATTGAAACCTGGATCGCGATCGATACTAATATAAATCAAGATACTCAGATTGGTACTAATAATTCTCAAATAATTAATAAAAAAGATCTTTTTTATCTTATTATTCCAGAAATCAATCCACCAAACTTCCACAAAGTATTTTTTGATTGGATGGGAATGAATGAAAAAATGTTAAAGCATCCAATATCGAATCTTGAACTTTGGTTCTTCCCAGAATTTGTGTTACTTTATAATGCATATAAAACGAAACCTTGGTTTATACCAAGTAAATTACTTCTTTTAAATTTGAATAGAAATAAAAAAAGTAGTGAAAATAAAAAGATCAATGAAAAGGAAAAAAGAAGTTTTTTGATATCATCGACTAAAAATCATCGAAATCAAGAACAAAAAGAATCCACAGGCCGAGGATACCTTCGCTCTAGTCTTTCACAAGAAAACGACATTGAAGAAAATTATGAAAGATCAGACATGAAAAAAGGGAAAAAGCAAAAACAATACAAAAGTAACACAGAAGCAGAACTAGATTTCTTCATGAAACGTTATTTGCTTTTTCAATTGAGATGGGACGATACTTTGAATCAAAAAATGATCAATAATATCAAGGTATATTGTCTCCTCCTTAGACTGATAGATCCAAGAAAAATTATTATATCCTCAATTCAAAAGAGAGAAATGAGTTTGGATATAATGTTGATTCAGAAGAGTTTAACTCTTACAGAATTGATGAAAAAGGGAGTATTGATTATAGACCCCATTCATTTACCTGGAAACGACGATGGACAATTGATTATGTATCAAATCATAGGTATTTCCTTATTTCATAAGAGTAAGCACCAAACTAATCACAAATACCAAGAACAAAGATATGTTTCTAAGAATAATTTTTATGAAGCCAGTTCACCACATCAAAGAATAACTGAAACTAGGCACAAAGCTCATTTAGATTTGCCTGTTCCTGAAAATATTTTATCGTTTAGATGTCGTAGACAATTGAGAATTATAATTTGTTTCAATTCAAAGAGTAGGAATGGTGTAGATATAAATTCAGTATTTTGGAACGATAAGAACGTAAAAAACAGCAACCAAGTTTCGTCTGATAATAAACATCTGGATAGAGAGAAAAATAAATTAATGAAATTAAAGCTTTTTCTTTGGCCTAATTATCGATTAGAAGATTTAGCTTGTATGAATCGTTCTTGGTTTGATACCAACAATGGCAGTCATTTTTGTATATTAAGGATACAGATGTATCCACGAATTTTTAATTCGTGAATAATACACTTTTTCACTATATGTTTACTATATACTTATACTTATATGCTTACTATATGCTTATAGGGTATATGAAAGCAACCAAATACACACATCACATGTCTTACATTTCATTCGAATAGCCAATACGAAATTTGTCTCAATTAGATCGCAAAAGAAATCAACAGAACCTGCTTCATTTTCGGTCTAAATTCTTCGATGCGAAAATGTACCAATCCTTTTCTATCCTCTATCTAAATCCAATTTGAAATTGGATTGATTGATTTGACTTCAGAAAATTAGTAGTTCATAAATTCTATTATTGTATATACCACATTAAAATGAATGGCATTATTATTACTGATCAGTAAAATCCATATCTGTAAAAAAAGGGGGACAATGGCATTTTTTTATGGTCAAAAATTCATTCATTTCGATTATTTATCAAAAAGAAAACGAAGAAAACAGAGGGTCTGTTGAATTTCAAGTATTCAGTTTCACCACTAAAATAAGGAGACTTACTTCACATTTGGAATTGCACAAAAAGGACTATTCATCTCAGAGAGGTTTGCGAAAAATTTTGGGAAAACGTCAACGGCTGCTGGCTTATTTGTCAAAAAAGAATATAGGGCGTTATAAAGAATTAATTGGTGAGTTGGGTATTCGAGAAATAAAAACTCGTTAATTTGAAGTGTGATACCATTTAAACTTATTCATTTCCATTTTGATGAACTTCTTTTTACTTTCAGAAACGCATGTAAGAATTACTCGGGAAAAAAACTTATGATTGCATCAACTACAAGAAAAGACCTCATGATAGTCAATATGGGCCCTCACCACCCATCAATGCATGGTGTTCTTCGACTGATAGTTACTCTCGACGGCGAAGATGTTATTGACTGTGAACCAATATTGGGTTATTTACATAGAGGGATGGAGAAAATTGCGGAAAATCGAACAATTATACAATATTTGCCTTATGTAACACGTTGGGATTATTTAGCTACTATGTTCACAGAAGCAATAACTGTAAATGGACCGGAACAACTAGGAAATATTCAAGTACCTCAAAGGGCTAGCTATATCAGAGCTATTATGTTGGAGTTGAGTCGTATCGCTTCCCATTTGTTATGGCTTGGCCCTTTTATGGCAGATATTGGGGCACAGACTCCTTTCTTCTATATTTTTCGAGAACGAGAATTGATATATGACCTATTCGAAGCTTCCACCGGTATGCGCATGATGCATAATTATTTTCGTATCGGAGGAGTAGCTGCTGATCTACCTCATGGCTGGATAGATAAATGTTTGGATTTTTGCGATTATTTTTTAACCGGGGTTGCTGAATATCAAAAGCTTATTACACGGAATCCAATTTTTTTAGAACGAGTTGAAGGCGTAGGCATTATTGGCGCAGAAGAAGCACTAAA